AGCATTTGACTCCGTACCACTGAAGGATTTAGCCGCACATTTGAAAAATAGCCAAAAAAGTAAAATGAATGCTCAGATAATTGGTTTATATGGATCTTTTCTGGTTGAGACCAAACATAAAAATGACATTGCCATAAATGGATAAGATAGTATTTCCATTTATTCATCAAAAAGGGCGTATTCTTTGAAGCCAGAATGGATTTTCCTTGATATCTAACATAATGAATGAAAGGGTCCTTGAAGAACCATAGGGTGGACCGAAAATCTTTATCAAAGACTTCTACAAAATGTTCTATTTTTGCATAGAAATAAATTCGCTCAAAAAGGACTCTAGAAGATGTTAATCGTAAATAAGAAGATTTGTTACGGAGAAAAAGAAAGATAGATTCGTATTCACATACATAAAAATTATATAGGAACAGGAATAATCTTGGATTCCTTTTTGAAAAAGTAGAAATCCATTTTTTTGGAATAATAAGACTATTCCAATTAAAATACTCATAAAGAAAGAACCTTAATAAATGAAAAGAAGAGGCATCTTTCACCCAGTATCGAAGGGTTTGAACCAAGATTTCCAGATGGATAGGGTAAGGTATTCGTACATCTGACACATAATTTAAATATGGAAATCTTTCCTCCAAAAAAGGAAATATTGAATGAATTGATCGTAAATTATAAGATTTTACGATTTCTGCCTCCTCTAAGGAAGAGATTAGTTGTAGGGAAAATGGAATTTCCACACTGACAGCAAACCCCTCTGATATTATTTGAGAATACAAATTCTTATTGTACCCCCAAAATGCATTTTTATTAGAATCATTAGCAGAAATAATGAAATGATTCTGTTGATATATTCGAGTAATTAAACGTTTTACAATTAGTAAACTAGATTTATTGTCATAACCTAGATTTTCCAACAAAATGGAGCTATTTAAACCATGATCATAAGCAAGTGCATAAATATACTCCCGAAAAATAAGTGGGTATAGGAAGTCATATTGACGAGATCTAGCTAGTTCTAAATATACTTGAAATTCCTCCATTTTAAAAATTCGATTTGGGCCAAGGATCGAGGATTTATTGGGTTATCAAATGATACATAGTGCGATACAGTGAAAACAGGGTATTCTATTCTAATAAAAATGGAATAGATACCTAGAAAATAAGTAAGACTCATCAACGGACTCTCTCTACTCGCCTTTTCCATCTAATTGTTTTATGTTCATTCTAGGATAACAAGATAGTTAGAAATCCTTTATTTTCTCAACCCAATCGCTCTTTTGATTTTGGAAAAAAAATATTTATCAATATACTCTTTCTTCTACACATTTATCGCCGCCCCATAATATAATGGAGAATAGCTAATAGTTAGGACTCATAACAAAAATTAATAATCCCTCCATGGGAAAAGCTTTTCCCGCATCAAGTACTAATATATTTTTAACGTATAATTAGATGGGGTAATCATTCAAATTCAAAACGAAAGCTCGTTGCTTTTTGTTTCCCTATAATTGGAGCCGCCAAACTCTATCCATTTATTAATTAACCCAAATGTGAATTTATTTTGTTCCGAGCCAAGAATTCAAACAAGAATTGGGGCCCGATCCAATAACAATGAAATATTCTTAGAATTCTCCATTGATACGACATGCTGCTTTTTCCATTCATTCCTTTCTGGATCAGTCGTGGTCTTACAAACTCTACCGATGGTATGGACGAATCCGTTGCTTCATAGAAATGTGTAAAAAATGGAGTCGCACTTAAAAGCCGAGTACTCTACCATTGAGTTAGCAACCCTGATCAAATAAACTAAAAAAAGAAACTAATAAAATAGAATATGTAGATACAATCGCAATCAAAATAAATAAAAAAATTGAATTGGAAAAATATTCCATATTAATCTTTATTAATTTTTTATAATTTATATCTTTTCTTTTTATATTCTAAATTTCTTATTAAATTTTTTATTTTCCTTTTTCTAATATTCAATTAAAAAAAAATTCTTTTCTTGTTTATATCACAGAAAATCCAACGAACCCATCCATTTGATGAAGTAAAAAAAATCCTATGGAACGGGAATAAATAGATCCATTTATTCACGATCGGATTATATTTGTTTGATACACTGTTGTCAATATTAATGTTGAAAAAAGAATACAATGGAGAAAATAAACGAATTATAAACTTAAATATTAAATAACAAAAAATAACAAAAAAATACCAATTGAAATCCAATTGAATTTAATTCAATAATAACAAAGTTTGTAAATATAAATAAAAATTATAAATAAAATAATAAATACTAAACTAATACAAAAAAAATCAAAATAAAGTAATTAAAGTTAATAAAAAAACCAAGCAATTATGTTGTATTAACACTACATAAATAATCGACATAGATACAAAAAAGGCGTATGCGAAAATTAATGAAAAAGGTGGAGATCGGGTTTATTCAATCAATAAATATAAATATAATAATAAATAAATATAATAATTCAAAGATATAATAATATAATCAATATCAATATAATATAATATAAATAGAGTAAGAAAGCTTAACCTAACTCCCTTTCTTTTTAAAATTTATTCAGAGAATTCCAACAAAAACCACCAATGTATTTATAAACCGAATTACTTCATTTATTACTTCATTTGCCCTTTATTTTTATTTTAGATTATTTATATCTATATCCATAAAAAAGGATTTTTTGTAGAAAACAGCCATTCTACGGCAGTAAGAATAAATTAGGTATGAATAGAGCAAGAGAGCGGGAGGGGGGGGGATAAGAGAGAAAAGGGTTATATAAATCTATATACAAGTCATCCACACCCTCTTTTTTTTATTTATTTAGTTCATTAATTGAATTTCGTTTATTGATTAGGATAAAGTTCCATAAAAACACCCGCCTTTTTTGAAATATCCTGAACAGTTCCTGTAGGTTGAGCGCCCTTTTCAAGGAAATATAGAATAACAGGAATATTTAAATAGGTTTGATTCTTTATCGGATCATAAAAACCCACTCTCCGAAGATCTCTCCCCTCTCTTCGAGATCGAACATCAATTGCAACGATTCGATAAACGGCTCATTGGGATAGATATAGATAAACAATACACCCCCCCTAGAAACGTATAAGAAGTTTTCTCCTCGTACGGCTCGAGAAAATTCGAAATTATGTCTATGTTCTATGTATAGAATTATGAGTATAGAATTATGATGTCAAATAGATCCATAAAATCACCAAATCAATTAGACTATTACTTTTTTCTTATTCTTTCCCGAAACGAAAAAGAATTACTCGTATTCGTAACCTCATAACTCAAGTTGGATAACTCTCAAATAACAATAACTCAAAGGAAAACCAAACCTTTAGTTAGGTATTTTATTTCATTTATTGAGCGGTCTTTACCCCCCTTTCTTGTCTGTCTCCTTTAGAATAGAATCTATTTTTCGTCTTCAGTCTAATATATTTGTTGAGACAAATATAGTTGTTGAGACAATTGAAAATGGTATTTACTTGTTCCATGATCCGTTAGCTTTTCCTTGAATCATTGGGTTTAGACATTACTTCGAGGATCTTTAATCGTTTCAAAAATGGCAGCAACATACCAATTTGTTTTATTTCTTTCCATCAAAGAATCATACAAATAGATGGTTGATTCCCGCAGATCCACTTTTGATCGAAATAGTTTTACCAATTCCAACAATTTTTATTTTTTTTTAACTTGCTCGAATTGGATCCTTTCGATTTCTATATCGAAAATATACTTACGAAGTTGTTCTAACTTATTAATTTTCACTAACCCTAGAAACTTGCCCCTGAAAAATGAATCAACTCGAGCTCCATCATGTCCTATTTCCATCATCAACCCCTCTCCCTTCCCCCAAAAAATGAATTCGAGTGGAACAGAACAAACAATGTCGAGTCAAGAGCACCCTCATTTCTATATAATCGAAAAATGGTGGATGTAAGAATCCACGGCTAATCTAATCATGTCTTTCAAGTCGCACGTTGCTTTTTACCACATCGTTTCAAACGAAGTTTTACCATAACATTCCTCTAGTTTGGAGCCGGTATGTAATTGATTCAATTATGAAATCATGAATAGTCATTGATTCAATCGATACATAATAATCCATATTTTTTCTTTTGGCAAATTTATAAAGTAAAGAAGTATCAACAAAAATTCAAATTAACCCGATTAAGAATATAATTTCGATTCTTATTTTTTTTTTAGAAAAATAGAAAAATAAATAGAATTAATATTAATATATTTTATTAATATATTTAGTATATTTAGAATTTATATTTATAATAGAATATATTTATTATTTATTTATATTTATTTATTTTAATATTTATTATTTATAATTCTAATATTTTTTAATTTTCAAAATTTCATTTTAAATTAAAAAATGAAATATTTTAATTAAAAATGAAATCTATTTAATATTATATAATCTATTTAATTTAATATTATATAATCTATTTAATATTATATAAAATTCTATTTTGATATTTCTTTTATATGTTTCTATTTAATTATATTTCGATTGAAATTTCGATTTTGAAATTTCTATTTATTTAATAATATTTTTATTTCTTTGAATTTCCATTTCAAAATTGAAATTAATTATTTTAATATATTTCGAATATTATTAGAATAATAAGGATTATCCATTTTTCATATACAATAACAACAATAACACGAATAAAAAAAAAGAAGTTCTTTTTGAATCTACATCTTCAAAGTGACTCGATTTCGAGGCGAATCATTAAAAAAAAAGAAGAATCACATTCTACCTAAGATTATATACTCTTAACCAGAAGGTTTCTCAAAAAAGAACAATCTTTATTCTTTATTCTGATATACAATACAAAATTTGTATTCAGATATGATATATATCATGAATGGATATGCTCTGGGACGGAAGGATTCGAACCTCCGAATAGCGGGACCAAAACCCGTTGCCTTACCGCTTGGCCACGCCCCATTTCTATTTGTATTCGACACTAATAAACACTATTATTGGTATTGGTTGTTCGTCAATTCCAGTCCAAATATCTAAATATCTATAGAATAAATTGTTGCTAGAATTTTTATATGTGTAGATATCGAATGAAACTGAAATTATTGATCATTACATAGAATTCAATTAAGATATTGCATGAAAGTATGATTTCTTCTATTTTGTATTTCTTTTTTATTTCAGAATGGAAAGGAAGGGAAAGATTTTGAATTGGATAAGTTCAAATCAAAGAAGGATTTTTGGGGTCTACTTTCTTTATTTGATTTATCATTTTATTCGTAATTAATTCGACTTTTTTTATTATATTTATATTCGAATTCTATTTTTATTATTTCATTTTAATATTCTAATTATTTAATATTGAAATTTTCAATTTCTTTTTTTTTTTATATATTCTTATATTCTATTTTTATATTTCATTTTAATTAATTATTTAATTTTAATTGAATTTTAATTAATTATTTAATTGAATTAATTAATTATTAATAAATTTATTAATAATAATAAATATAAATTAATATTTATTTTTATTATTTTATTAATAGTATAAATCATAAATGAAATAAATAACAACAAAAAAAGCGAAATTCCAAAAATTCAATAAATTAATAATTCATTTAGTATCAAATTCAGAATATATTAATAAGAATATTAACTTAATTTAAATTAATTTAATTCACAAAAAGAAAAAATACAATTATCTTAAAGAAAAAAATGTTTGTTATGCTTAATATCTTTAGTTTGATCTGTATTTGTATTAACTCTGCCCTTTATTCAAGTAGTTTTTTCTTCGCGAAATTACCTGAAGCCTACGCTTTTTTGAATCCAATTGTAGATATTATGCCAGTAATACCTGTACTCTTTTTTCTCTTAGCTTTTGTTTGGCAAGCTGCTGTAAGTTTTCGATGAGATCTTTAATTTGAATACTGTCCTAGAAAAATTCATAATTTTTTCGAAAAAAAAGATTCGAACATTTTAACAATTTATAAGATCAGATAAGTCTTACAGCGTGAATCCTCGATTCAAATATTGAAATTTTTTTATAGACAAGAAAAATCAATCTGGACCATCTCATTTTCTCATTCTTACATTTTTTCCGTTGAAAAATCCTATTATGAGTCCCCCACCAATATCTAATTCTGAATATGAAAGAAAATCTTTGGTAATAAAGGAATCGACTCTTATTACAAATAAATTTCCGAAAAGTTTTTTCTATTTCTCGAAATCACTTCATTTCTTAGTATCAAAAGAAACATAATGTGTAGTATAGGAGAATCTATTCTCTTTCTTTTTTTTAATGATCTTGGAGATTGTGTAATGCTTACTCTAAAACTATTTGTTTACACGGTAGTGATATTCTTTGTTTCTCTTTTCATCTTCGGATTCCTATCTAACGATCCAGGACGTAATCCGGGACGTGAAGAATAAAAAATCAATATGAAAAAATAAAACAAACAAAGAAAACAAAAGAGGCTCCGCTCTATAAATTCAAAAAAAAAAGGTAAATAAAATACCAAATCATCGACGGAAACGGAAAGAGAGGGATTCGAACCCTCGGTACGAAAAATTCGTACAACGGATTAGCAATCCGACGCTTTAGTCCACTCAGCCATCTCTCCCCAATTGAAAGGGGCCCTTCTTTATATTTATATCTTATCTCTCTTTCTTTTTATATTATTATTTTTTATTCGAATATTATATTCTAATATATTACTAAATTACTATATATTACTAAATTACTAAATTCTATTTATATTATTTTTATTTATTAATTTCTTATTTATATTATTTAAATATTATTTAATTTTTCATTTTAATTTCATTTTAAATATTATAGGTATTTAAATAATTATTTAAATAATTATATATAATTATATTTAAATATTATATTATTATTTAATTATATATTTCTATTTATTGTATATTTATGTATATATTATATATTTTAGAATATATTTGATATTTCTATTTATTATTTGATTCAATTCTAATAAAAATCTAATAAAAAAGAAAAATAATCTAAAAAGAATATAATAATAGAATAAAAAAGATTAAAATTTATATTACTAATTAATATATTCTATTATTATATTCTATTATTAGAAATATTCTAATAATCTAATAAATAATAAATAAAATATAAATAACTTGTTTTTCAGCTCGGCCAGGTCAATACCTAGCCGGGCCTTTTTTGTTCCCATGAATCTTGGAAAAAAAATGATTTATTTGATCTGAAAAAAAACTACTTGTTATTGAAACAAGATCAAACATAAAAATGTCATTTCTTATTACTCTTTCTTTTTTTCCGGTAAAGTATCTAAAAGATAAAAAAAAAGAATGGAACTAAAGGTTCTTGCACAATGCATTTTTATGTTATGGCTTAAGTAGTTTTGTCGAGATGTATCTGTCAAAACACCTTTAGCAAAACAAAATACAAAAATGAAATGAATCCTCCTTTCTTAATTTCATT